TGAGCAACACCAAATCCCTCTAGAGCCCAAACTTCCATTTCTCCTACTCGCTGCCCCCCTTGTTTGGCCCTACCTCTAAGGGGTTGTTGTGTAACAAGTGCGTAATGCCCACTGGAACGTCCATGGATTTTATCATCAACTTGATGAATTAATTTTAGGATATAGGACTTTCCCATTAGAACAGGTTGTTCAAAAGGATCTCCTGTTCTTCCATCAAATATTCTGCTTTTTCCCGGATATTCGGGTTCAAATACCCATGGATTTTTTGTTTGCTTACTGGCTTCATATAATTCAGAAAAAACAAGTTTTCTTGAGGCCTCTTGCTCATATCTCTCATCAAAGGGTGCTATTCTATAATGTCTCTTTAACAGGTCCCCCGCTAACCCGAGTGAACATTCAAATATCTGTCCCACATTCATTCGTGAGGGGACTCCCAATGGGTTGAATACCATATCAACGGGCGTTCCATCTTGCAAATAGGGCATATCTTGTCTAGACAAAATTTTAGAAATTATACCTTTATTCCCATGTCTTCCAGCTACTTTATCCCCCACTTTGATTTCACGTTTATGTGAAATATATACACGAATCCTTTCTTGATTATAATTGGAACCCCCCTTTCTACGGATCCATCTCACATCAATAACTCGGCCCCTTCCACCTATAGGTAGTCTTAGCGAAGTTTCTTTTGAAGTGGATACCTGAATACCAAGTATAGCTCGTAATAATCTATCCTCTGGGGCATATGATGATTCATTCGCTGTCTGAGGTGTTAATTTACCTACTAAGATATCACCTGTTTCTATCCAAGATCCCAGCATAACAATTCCATTTCTGTCTAAATTTCGGAGTAAATGAGCCTCTAAATGCGGAATCTCCTTAGTTATTCTTTCAGGACCTTGGCTTGTTACATGAGTCTGAATTTCATATTTCCGGATGTGAAAAGAAGTATAAATATCTTCATAAATCAGACGTTCACTAATTAGTACTGCGTCTTCAAAATTGTAACCTTCCCATGGCATATAAGCTACTAATACATTTTTTCCTAAAGCGAGTTCCCCACCAGCTGTGGCCGCACCGCCCGCTAGAATTTGTCCCTTTTTAATATATTTACCCCGCCGAACCTGAGTTTTTTGATGCATACAAGTATTCTTGTTGGAACGTTGATACATAACTAATGGAATGCTTAGAGTATCCCCATTAATTGAGAAAACAATCTTGTGAGTATCAGTATAAATGATTTTTCCCTTGTGTTCGGCTATAGCTGAAATACCCGAATCTAGAGCCGTTTGGCCTTCCAACCCAGTTCCAACAATGCACTTTTCGGAACGAGAAAGGGGAACTGCTTGGCGCTGCATATTAGAACTCATTAAAGCTCGATTCGCATCATTATGCTCGATAAAAGGAATGAGGGAAGCTCCAATAGAAAAATATTGGAAAGGAAAAATGCTTCTAAGATGAATCTCTTCCCATGCAATAGTCAGAAATTCTTGACGATATCGAGCCGGAACAACCTGTTGTTCTTGAATACCCCGATTCAGGGCCAAAGAATTTCCTGCTGCTACCATATAATATTCATCTCTATTTGGTGATAAATAAACCATCTGTGCCTCTTCCTCTTTTGATCTCTCAGATAATTCATAAAAAGGACTCTCTATAGATCCCCAATAACCAACCTTAACATGAGTAGCTAATGATCCAATAAGTCCAACATTGATTCCTTCGGACGTGTCAATTGGGCAAATACGTCCATAGTGACTCGGGTGGATATCTCGTATCCGAAAACTAGCAGTTCGCCCCGTCAATCCCCCAGGACCCAAATAACTCCATTTTCGCCCATGAACAATTTGTGTCAACGGATTAGTTCGATCCAAAACTTGAGATAAAGGGTGTAGGCCAAAAAACGATTCATAAGTAGTTGTTAATGAAGTTGAAGTTACCAAATTTTGAGGAGTCGGTATCAATTTATGCCTGATTGCTCCACATATAGTTCCTCGAACCGCATTTTCTAAACGAACAAGAGCCAATCCGAATTGATCCTGTAATAGATCTGCGACAGAACGAATACGTTTATTTTTCAAGTGATTCATATCGTCAAGTATACCCATTCCAAATTTCATTTCAATCAAATGATCCACAGCAGCCAATAGATCTTGTGGTAACAAAAATGTATTGTTTTGGGGTATATCAAGATTCAGTCTCCGGTTTATATTTCGTCGACCAATCTTTCCTAATTCACATCTTTGGTAAAAAAATTTCTTTTGTAATTCCTTGCATAAGGACTCAGAAAATACCGGATCTCCCCCTACCCCTACACAAGCAAATTGTTGATAAAACTCCAGAATAGCATTTTCTTTTGACCCAATCTTTTTTTTATCTTTTTCATTCGGGAAAGACAAGAAAATCTCAGGGTAACAAACATTATCTAGAATTTCTCTTATATTCGAACCCATAGCTGATGATAGAACTAGAATAGATATTTTTTGTTTTCTACTTACACGGGCCCATATCCTTGCTTTTCTGTCAATTTCTAATTCTGACCTTCCCCCCCAATCCGATATTATAGTACTGGTATAGACAGAAATTCCGTTATGTTCCAATTCTGAACGGTAGTAAATACCAGGACTTTGCAATATTTGGTTGATCACAATTCGGTATATTCCATTTACTATAGAGGTTCCAAAAGAATTCATTATAGGGATGTTCCCAATAAAAACTGTTTGTTCTTGCATATTTCTATCGGTTTTCCAAATTAAGACCGTGGGTACATATAATTCAGAAGAATATGTGAGTGATTCATATACAGCATCTCTTTCTTTTATCAAGGGCTCTACCAATTGATATGTTTCCACAAATAAATTAAATTCAATTTCTTGATCTCTATCTTCAATTTTTGGAAACTTATGAAATTCTTCCGCCAAGCCCTGATTAATGAACCTAAAAAATCCCTCAAATTGTATCTGACTAAATCCAGGTATTGTGGACATTCCTTCATTTCCATTCTGGAGCATCTTAATCTGAAGTTTCCTCTTTATTGAAAAAATCCCATTATTGGCTTAGCTCACTATTCATCGAACCATACCGATCGATCTAGCAATGATGGAATGGGTATTCTGTTTACTGAATCACATAAAATTTTAGCCAACTATATCCATATATATCATACGTATGAACGGAAGCAAGACAGAGAAATGGAGGGCATTTTTTACGCAAGTTCGAATTTGAGCCAGGTACAAATAGAAAGAAATTAAAATTGATAAAGCATTCCTGGGAAAAAATTCTGTCACTTAGGTTGACGGAGTCTTTTATCGGTATCGGATAAGAAAATTGATCCAATTTCTACCCAATTCTTTTATTATGATATTACGATCAGGGTACAAAAAATAAATGAATTTGGGAATCAATCTGCTCTCTATGAATGAGATAAAAACAGAAGAATCAGGAATAGCATAGAGTTTAACTATTTTTAGCACAAACGCTCAAAAAGTAATTCGCAAATCTTTTTTGGTAGTAGAATTTCTAAAATACAATTGAATTGCGTACGTAATACTCATAGGAGTAATCTTTAGGAAGTACATACCGGCACATGCCGATATAGCTATCCATATAGCGCATCTTTTCTCATAATTGAACTTGGTGCAACATAGGTCAAGTCGCACTCGATCAAAAATCATAATCATAATGTCTATTTTCTATTCATTCGGTATCCACGTATAAAAATTCCAGCTCTGTAGTTTACACTGTTCTGGGGTTTACATATAAACATATAATATTATAATTAATATTAATATTTATAATATAATATTAGAATATATTTAGAATATAATATTAGAATATTATAAATTATATAATTGATTATAATTGTAATTGATAATAATTAGTCGTAAATCAATTGGATTTTTCATCCATTAAAGGAATACAAATGGAATTTGGCGACATGGCCAAGTGGTAAGGCGGGGGACTGCAAATCCTTTATCCCCAGTTCAAATCTGGGTGTCGCCTGATCAACAAAAAAAGACTTGGAAGTTTTTAATCCTGCTGATCGAACTTGACAAATTCTTGCCCCGCAAAAGCATAGGCAAGGGACTAGGTCTGTCGATACTTGATTTTGAGAACCCGTAGGTCCTATAAAAGACTATCATCTTTTTTATAAAAATTTATAAAAATCTGGTTTCTGAGTGTGGCTCAAACAGATACCAATAAATCTGAAGCAATCCAATCTTATTAATGCATTGGTTTGGGCTATTCTGAATTGAACCAAATAAAAGAAATAATGATAATTCATTCTATTCTGGGCATCAGAACTATGAAAATAAGAAGTCGTAAATCTTGGTATCCAAGGATACCTAAGAGACACTCCATTTTGGTTCCTAAGGTTAAAGATGTGGAAAGAACTGAGCGAGGATACTTTGTATCCAAACTCAGGATAGGCTCTGAGTGCTCAGAAATGAAATCAAAATGGTTATTCTTCTTTTCTTATTTTTTTTTTCTTCTATTTCATTACTATTTCATTATCTATCTTATATCATTATCCATCTTATATATCTTATATATCTTATACTTATATATCTTATATATATAATATATAATATAAATAATATAAATATAATAATAATATATAATAATAATATATATTTAATATTTAATATTTAATTTATTTAATATTTAATTTTATATTTTTTTTATTATTTCTATTATTTCCAATTTTCCAATTCTTTAAATTTCAATAGAATCTATTGACTAAGAAATAAAGGACCCTTTTACGAGTGGATTCGTAAAATTGTTTCATCATAAGAATCCTATTTTGACTCTGCACCATTGATTCCACTATAATTATGAATTAATAATGGAATAAATACTTCATTTCATAGAGATAAGGGACATCATTCACATGGATATAGTAAGTCTCGCTTGGGCTGCTTTAATGGTAGTGTTTACATTTTCTCTTTCACTTGTAGTATGGGGAAGGAGTGGGCTTTAGAGCTAGGAATATTAATATT